AGAGATAAAAAAAAGTTTAGATGTAGGAATAAATAAGGAAGAAGTATAAAAAAATATTGAATTGATATTTAGTTAATCAATATTGTATTCAATTAATATAACTAGAATTCAAAAATTATTCCTTGTTTGTTACTTGTTAGTGGAGTTCCAACGAAAACTGCCCAATTAAAGTAAAGGGAATGCCATAATTTTCTATTTATTCTATTTCTAGGATCAATCAAATAGGTTTTTTCATTATAAAACATGGGATTCTATGGAAGCAATGATAAATAGATACGAATAGAACAAGGAAAGGGGGAAATAAAAAAACATAGTAGAGAAAAGTTATACAAAGTCATATACGAATCACTACCTCCCCTTTTTTTATTCTTTAATTGAACTTCATTTGACTAGGGCAAAGTTACTTAAAAACCTCCGCCTTCTTTAAAATATCCTGAACAGTTTCGGTAGGCTGAGCACCTTTTTCAAGGAAATAGAGAATAGCAGGAACATTTAAATAAGTTTCATTCTTTATCGGATCATAAAAACCCACTTTCCGAAGATCTCTTCCTTCTCTTCGGGATCGAACATCAATTGCAACGATTCGATAGACGGCTCATTGGGATAGGTGTAGATGAATAATACCCCCCCCCTAGAAACGTATAGGAAGTTTTCGCCTCGTACGGCTCGAGAAAAAATGATTCAAAGTTTTATCTATGTATAGAGTATAGAATTCTAATGAATAGCAAAATAGTCCATAAATTAGACTACGATTTAACTCATTTTTCTTCTTCCTTCTTGAAAAAAAAAATCATTTCTACTCATAACTCAAGTTTAAATTTTTAAAAAATCGCTCAAAGGAGAATCTTTTAGTAATTTCAATTTCATTTATTGAGTGGTCTTTAACCCCCCTTTTTTTGTCTCGTTTAAAATCTATTTGGATTCCTTATTCTGATCCAGTTATTAAGACAATTGAAAACGGCATTTACTTGTTCTGGGATCCTTTATCTTTGTTTAAAATCATTGGGTTTAGACATTACTTCGGTGCTTCTTAATCCTTTCAAAATGGCAGCAACATGCCCTTTTTGTGATTTCTTTCTATCAAAGAATCGTACGAACGGTTGATTCCTGCGTGATACACTTTGGATCGAAAAAGTTTTCTCAATTCCAACAAATTTTCTTTTTGAATTGAAAACTTGCTCGAATCGGATCCTTTCAATTTCTATATTGAAAATCTACTTACGAAGTTGTTCCAATTTATTGATTGGCATTAACCCTAGATCCTTGCCCCTGAGAAATGAATCAATACTTTCTACTCGAGCTCCATCATGTCCTATTTACATTAAAACCCCCCAAAGGGGTTCTAGTAGAACAGAACAAATGATGTCGAGCCAAGAGCACCTTCATTCCTATATAAAATGGTGGATGTAAGACTAAGAATCCACACCGGATCGTGTCCTTCAAGTCGCACGTTGCTTTCTACCACATCGTTTCAAACGAAGTTTTAACATAACATTCCTCTAATTTGGAACCAGTATGGAATTGATTCAATGATGGAATCATGAATAGTCATTGGTTCAGTCGGTCTATAGACATAGTAATGTCTACTTTTTTTTGTTCTTCTATACATAGATGGTCAAGATTTTTTCTGTTTATTTTCGAATTGAATCATCAATGATTTAAAACATATAAATAGATCGAACAATAAATTCCATTTTTTTTTTTTCGTGAGATGGCTAAAACTAAAAAAAAAGACTTCAGATGAACCAATAGGAGGTTTTCATATCTATCAGATAGACTGAACAACTGTCACTGTTATGGATATTCTATGTTAACTATTTCAATTTCCACTTTTAACATAGAAGGGATTACAATCCTATTTCACAAAAACCGAAAGACTCTTGTTACTGAAATAGAATGAAATCGAACGATAATAATACATACATATAAGCCAAGCATTTCCTCATTTTACATGTATTGTCGTATTTTGTTTACCCTGGAGTTAAGTAATCTTTCTCCAATCTTGCCATAAAGTAAAATTAAGAGAATATCTGAATCACCCCCGTCTCAGAAAATACATCGGTTACATATGTAACTTGATTCTTTGTTAATGCAATTTGGATAGACACAGATATTAAAATTAATACCTTCCGTTGCTGATTAACGCCTGTCTACTTCCCGAATTCTATGGGAATGATGAATCATAACATAAAGAAAAAAGGATCCTTTTTTATGGAATGCAGACTCTCTTGTCTAGGGACAAAGATAAACAAGTACAGATTAAGTCCTTGCTCCTATTTTTTATTTTACCCTAAATCTAGTCTTAAGATACTTAATCCCAGTGAGTCAATTTAATTAGTACCAAGAACCCCCTCTTGTTCTTGTTTAGAATTCAAGAGATCCGCCGAACATTAATAATTGGGATACCTCATTTAAGGAATAGGGAATAAGAGATGAGGGAAGATAGGCTCTTTCGTATTTCGATTCACGAAAAAAAGGATTTCAAATAGATCTGGGACATCAGGTTTTTCTAAGTAACTAACTTCTGTCAATATGAAGTCAATGAGCATAGGACGAAAAGCCCGCCCTACCTTTTTGAATTCAAACTCTTGTGATCTATGTTCCCATCTTTCTTGGATCACAAATCTATTCCATCAAAAATCAGAAAAGAAACAAGAATCACATTCTCTACCTAGACCTTTAAACAGAACAGAACCTTGTTTAAAGTTTAAAAAAGCAATGCAATCTTTGAAAATTAAGATAGAATTTATATGCTCTGGGACGGAAGGATTCGAACCTCCGAATAGCGGGACCAAAACCCGTTGCCTTACCACTTGGCCACGCCCCATTTCGATTTCTATTCGACACTAATAAAGAATAATATTTGGATTGGGTGTTCGTCAATTCTAGTCCAAATATATATATAAAATGTTTCTAGAACAGATTAGATTCTTGCTAGGATTTTGACACGCGTAGATATAGAATTTATCTCAATTTATTGATCATTACATATAATTCAATTAAGATATTGTATGAAAGTATGATTTCTTCTATTCTCTTTTGAGAATTGGAGGATTTTTGATTGGGTGGGTTCAAAGAAAAAGAAGGTTTTTTTACCTTACTTGATTTTTTCTTATATAAATAACTCAATCAAAATGCAATTATCTCCAAGAAAAAAAATGTCTGTTATGCTTAATATCTTTAGTTTGATCTGTATCTGTCTTAATTCTGCCCTTTATTCGAGTAGTCTTTTATTCGCCAAATTGCCCGAGGCCTATGCTTTTTTGAATCCAATCGTAGATTTTATGCCAGTCATACCTTTGTTCTTTTTTCTCTTAGCCTTTGTTTGGCAAGCTGCTGTAAGTTTTCGATGAAATCTTTAATACTATCCTAGAAAATTCATGATTTATTCGAGAAAAAATTCTAACAATACAAATACAATTAATAAGATCAACGAAGTCGTACAGTATGAGCCTTCGATTCAAACATGGAAAGTCTGGGATAGCTGCGAGAAATCCAAATTTGGCTCGCCCCATTTCCCCATTCTGACCTTTTTCCAATGAAAGACCCTAATAGGGTCCACAAATATCTAATTGTGGATATGAAAGACTCTTATTCCAAATGAATAATGAATTTTCATTTCGGAAAATTCTTTTCTATTTCTAGAAAGCACTTCATTTCTTGGTGTCAAAATAGAATATATTATGGTATAAAAATGGAGGATCTATTCTCTTTTCTCGTTTTTTCCAAAAAATGATCTTGGAGATTGTGTAATGCTTACTCTCAAACTTTTCGTTTACACAGTAGTGATATTCTTTGTTTCTCTCTTCATCTTTGGATTCCTATCTAATGATCCAGGGCGTAATCCTGGGCGTGAAGAATAAAATAATAAAAAAAGGGTTTGCGAAATTTGAAAGATAAATCAATCATCAACGGAAACGGAAAGAGAGGGATTCGAACCCTCGGTACGAATAACTCGTACAACGGATTAGCAATCCGCCGCTTTAGTCCACTCAGCCATCTCTCCCAATTGAAAAAGATAATTACATAATTACTATGTTACATTACACATGAAGTAAAGATTGAAAAAAAAAGTATTTTTTTTTTCTTTCTTGATATTAGATATGAATATGTACAACTTTTATCAGCAATTCTATTTAGATAAAGTAAGGGCTCAAAAGGTCCAATAGAAAGAAAAAATATAGAAAGAAAAATAAAGAGGACCCTGTTACTTTGATTTTGTTATTTTTATTCCCATGGCCTGGCCTGGTCAATACCTAGCCGGGCCTTTTTTTTGTTACACCGAATCCTAAATAAAAGAATTTATGGAAAACAAAAATGCTTGCTATTAAAGCAACAACAAAAAGACGAAGGACTATTTCCTTTCTTATTCTATATTAGATTCTTATCTAAAAAAAAAGTGTAATTTCTTATTCTTCTTTCTTCCTTATTTATTTATTTGACGACCTTACTTTTACTGGAATAAAACTGGAATAAAAAAAAGAAACTATGGATTCTTACATAAATAATTTTTATGTTCTAATTTAAGTGGTTTTGACGAACCATATCTATCAAAACTTCTCCAGCAAAATAAAAGATAGAAAACGAGCTCTCTTTTCCGAATCTCATTAAATTAAAATTCCCGCACGAAATCAATACTCTAAACTCTAATTTTCATAATTCTTTTATGATCCTATCTTGATTACGCCTAATTCTCCTGTTCGACAAAAGGTCCATTTTTATATAATAATCGCATTGTAGCGGGTATAGTTTAGTGGTAAAAGTGTGATTCGTTCTATTAACCCCCTTAATAGTTAAGGGGTCTTTCGGTTTGATTCATATTCCGATCAAAAACTTTATTTCTTAAAAGGAGGTAATCCTTTACCTCTCAATAACATATTAGAGGAAGAATATACATTCTCGTGATTTATATCCAAAGCCAAAGGTCACTTAAAAATGGAAAAATTGGATTATGAAATTATGAAACATAATTTTTGAATTGGATCAATACTTCCAATTGA